GCCAATAGTTAAGGAATTAGTGAACCTATGAGAGATGTTTAGATTTAGTTTTTTTATCTTCTACTTTAATATCTACCATCTAACTATTTTCTTTAGTTATTCACTAGAGCAATTATGATCTGGAAGTCGATCCGGGGCAAGTGTTCGGATCTATTATGACATAGTCGTGAGGCGCTTAACGGACCCTTTTTTATCTTATAAAACTTTTTCTGGGTTTTGAATTGATGCCCATTTTTTTTTTTCGGTAACCTAGTCTATTCATATCTCAATTTGAAGTTCCTAAAGAAAGCTGCTTTATATCTTACGTAGAACATATTACTATATACTCTATTCCAAACCGCGGGAACAGTCATTAGTCATTACTAAGAGACATCCTAGTATTTTTATTTTAGTCATTCGAAGTTCTCTTTTATTAGTTTTAATAGCCGAAAAGAAATATATTTTTTATTTTATCTGTATATTGTTTATCCCTACGAAATACCATACGAAATAGAACGATTTTAGAAGGGATATAATGAAATTTTTTGATTGGGTTCTTCCCAGAAAAACGATGCGTTTTATTTGACTGATCGATACAACAAACAATTAATTATACCAAATATATGATTATTAAGAAATATAAAGATTCTAAACTTAAATTAAATAAATAATATTATATTAAATAATATTTAAATAATATTATATTAATAATATTATAGTAATTAATAAAATCAAATTATTATTCGAAACGCCTTGTGATCTTCAACCAATTCTGCGCTTCAATATAATTACCGGGAGTAAGCGCTAGAGCTTGTTTCCAATATTCGGCAGCTTGATCGAACCAAGCTTCCGCAATTTCAGAATCTCCTTGTCGAATGGCCTGTTCTCCCCGGTCGGAATAGGTGAGTAAATTCCTTCCCTTAGAACCGTACTTGAGAGTTTCCGACCTCATACGGCTCAGCAGTCAAGTTCTTTTGATGTCCCTTTTTGAATCTACCAGATCTAATTGAATGATATTTCTCGTAGATCTATCCCAGTTTTTTCTCTCGAGTTAACCAAAAGAAAAAGAGGTTATGGTTCTAAGTTTCAAACTTGAATCTTATTTACTAATTTAATCAGTTTTCTCTTTTCTCCCACCTTCATAAAGCGCATAGGCATTTCCACTATATATTAGAGTAGAGTTTTCTAAAAAGGTAACTATCTCGGTTTCATATATGAATTTCTATAGAATCCGTGAAAAAGTCTTTCCTTTATAATAATTATAAAAAGGAAAAGGCTTACTATCTTTGGGATCTGATGCTACACCGCTGCTCAATATACCTTAGGGGATCAACTCTATTACATAAGTTGATTCCTAACTTTTATCTCATATCATGACATAAATAAGCAGTCCTTAATTATCGGCCCAAAACCTCGCGAATTGATCTTTACGGCGCTTCCTCTATCAATTAGATCCTTTATCCATAGAATTGTTTAGGCATACCTATTTCTTCATATTCATATCTCAAATTCTATGAAGTTTATTTCTTTGCTACAGCTGATAAAAATCGTTGTTTTGGCCGATACATATGTAGAAAGCCTATTTTTTCTAGTATTTATTAACAGATTTGCTCTTTTTTCCCTTTTTCGTTCTATAGTAGAGATAGTCGCACGTAATGACAGATCACGGCCATATTATTAAAAGCTTGTGGTAAGAATGGGTTTCGCTCTAGTGCACGAAAATAATATTCCAAAGCTTTCGTATGTTCTCCGTTTCGTGTGTGGATAAGGCCTATGTTGTAGAGTATATAACTTCGATCATAGGGATCAATTTCTAGTCGCATAGCTTCATAATAATTCTGTAAAGCTTCTGCGTAATTTCCTTCGGATTGAGCGGACATCCGTTACGGTCGTCATTCGATTTAAAGAATCTCCGTTTCAAAACCGTACATGAGATTTTCATCTCATACGGCTCCTCCTTTATGTGCATAATCAGAATAATACATGGAATCAAAAAAGATTTAAATATTCTCATTATAAACTGAGCGGGGCTGGTGTTTTTACAAAAAATCTCTAGCCAACCTTCTTGTAAAAGATCTCTCCTTAACATCTAGTATGTTGGTACTAGATAAAAAGGGATGACTCCAGTAATTTCTTTGTCTTAAACGCATCTTAATTTTCAGGAATAAGTCACTTCAACAGTCTTCGATGGTTATACGGGTATCCAAAACACGAACGAGATGGATGTTTGTTGTCCCAACCATTCTTTTTAGTCCCGATCCTGATAAGGAAAAGGGATAATTTATAACAAAGTTTTCGTGTTGTTGATTCCTAAGAGTAGTGCCTCTTCCTTTATGCCTCCTATTGGTACTAATGGAGCGAGTTTGACCTAACCCATAGATGTAACCTTTCGCTCAATACTCTAGAATCGACAATTGAAGCATTTGAGGTTGCATTAATCGGGGATACACGACAGAAGGGCTTGTCTTATTTACAAACTTCACCTTCAACAAGCGTAGATTTATTTCAATAATTTTTTTTCTTTCTATCCCGAATAATAATGGGTCTCTTTCCTAAGAAGACTAAGAGTGGTAAAAAATATAAATAAAATAAAGAACTAAATTAAATTATAAAATTATAATAAATTACTAAATTCAATTTTGAATTCTAAACTAAAGAAAAATTAAAAATAAATAAAAAAAAAAAAATAGAATAATCAAATCGCACCATCTCTGTAATAGGCGAATGCCTCTTTCTCGCCCGAAGTTGTCGGAATTATTCGTAATAAGATATTGGCTACAATTGAAAAGGTCTTATCAATAAAATTTCCATTTATTCGAGATCTAGACATAGGCAGAAATTCATTCTATAATTTCTTTTAATTACCTTTCGTGAGAAAATAATCTCACAAACAACGGAATTTTACAATACGAAATAACATAAAAACACACTTAGTCAAATTAAACTTCGACTCAAATTGTTTCTTTTTGACAGGAATCCATAAAAACTCAGAAATATTTTAAGCCGATTGGATTTCATCCAAATGTAAATTAAATTTAAATATAGTGGTATAGAAACTATTCCGATTTCATCAAAGTTGAAGAATTTATATACTAATCTGTAGGATAATTCGAAAAGTTTTGATTGAATTATGATCCAAAGAGGAAAAAGAATCGAATAATCGTTCTATGATGGATAAAAATAGAATAAACGCCCGCTTTGTGTTGTGTATATAACGGATATACGCTATACAATCAAATATAAAGATTCCTGGGGCGTTTCATGAATTTGGAATAAATCTATGGGGTAATAAGTTGGGGTAAGGGGTTATTGTTGAAAGATCTAAAATTGGAAAGTAATTTTAGAATTTTTATGAAAATAGAATAATAGTCTAAACTAAATATAATCATGATCTAAAGATAGCCATTAAACTTAAATATAGTCTAAAAAAATAGATCAATCGGTAGAGTCGTTCCAATTCAGGGATTTAATTCGGTATAAATATTCGAAAATAAAGTCAGGAGTGCCTTCTTTGTAAACATGAATAGATATCTTTGAATAGATATCTTATATTTATTGGTTTAAATATTTTGTCTTACAAAAGTATCTTTATCCCCAGTCTCGAATAAGGCTGACAAGGTTTTTCCATTTTTATAGTTAAAATAGAGGGTACGCACCTATCCAAAAACCTAATATGAATCACTATTCATTCGGTTTATGAACCATAATCATTATATCATTATGTAGGAGAGATGGCCGAGTGGTTGAAGGCGTAGCATTGGAACTGCTATGTAGGCTTTTGTTTACCGAGGGTTCGAATCCCTCTCTTTCCGTACCCTTCACCTAATTCACCAATGTTATTGATCGCAATATATCAAATAACAATGAACAACGGACCCCATTATTCCAACAATTAGACCTTTCTTTCATCTGGCTTCTCTATCCCTAATCCTAATTTCTGTGGTATGGATTATACTGGAAAGAATGGACAAGGAATGAAAATCTCCCTATCAATCTATGATACATGAATCTACGATACATGAGTGGGAAAAAATCCCCGGATAAAACGCCTTCCTGAGGGTCTTCTTTATATAGGTGAAAGGGAGGGCGAGGGCAAAATTGTCTGAATCCTTCTTATTTTAGTTATGTTTAAGTCTGACGAGAATAATATTCTACAACAAGCAATTCATTTATTTTCAAACCGACGTATTTACTATCTATTATTTGATTGACTGATCCTTTATATTGGAATGGGTGAAGAGTCAAATGTTTTGGCAATTCCTCACGGGAGGATGAATCAAGATAATTTTGAACCAGAGACTTAGATTTTTGTTCATCTCTCACTGTAATAATATCTTGGGGTTTGCAACGATAACTTGGTATATCTACTATACGACCATTAACTAAAATATGTCTATGGTTAACCAATTGCCGGGCTTGAGGAATAGTTGAAGCCATACCTAATCGAAAAAGGATGTTATCTAACCGCATTTCAAGTAATTGTAGTAAAACTTGACCTGTTGACCCTTTTGCTTTTCCGGCTATACGAACGTATTTAAGTAATTGTTGTTCTGTCAGACCATAATGAAAGCGCAATTTTTGTTTTTCTTCTAAACGAATACGATATTGAGATTTTTTACCGGGGCGTAATTGGTTTCTAAGATCACTTCCAGCTCTAGGCTTTTTACTAGTTAGTCCCGGTAAAGCCCCCAGACGACGTATTTTTTTGAAACGAGGCCCTCTGTAACGCGACATAAAGACTCCTTATGAAGTTGCATAAACCTAAATGAAATTAAACTAAACTAAATGATAAATATAAAAATAAAAAATAGAATTTAAATTAAAAATAATAAATTAATCGAAATTTACTGAATTATTGTATTCCAAAGAAAAATTCGAAAGAATACTTAGATAAATTGTATATCAATATCCGGGTTTTAACTTAATATATTATATATAGTAACTTAATATATTATAGATAATATATATCTATAATATCGTATTAAAATGAATATAAAATAGAAAATTGATTTTAAGGATTCTTTTCTTGATTGATTTGGTCTACATAGACCAAACTCCTCCAATTTTTTTTTTTTATTGGAAGTTCTTATAAGATAATGGATCGGTTCCCTTTGGGAAAAGGGGAAGAAACCTTTTAAATTTCTTTGAGTTCGTATTATCAACTATGTAAAAAAAATCAAACATAGCGAGAAAAGCCAGCTATCGGAGTCGAACCGATGACCCTCGCATTACAAATGCGATGCTCTAACCTCTGAGCTAAGCGGGCTCGCATAACATAAATTGTACACACATAGGAATTTAGTCAACTACTGGCATCTTAAATCTTAGCTATTAACTGTTCATTCTTAACTCTTCACAATTACTATGAATCTAGAATAATTTATATTAAAATAAAATATTATTTTAATATTATTAAAGACTATATAATAATAATAGAATTTCAAATAAATATGGGATATTTGAATCTTATAGAACATAACAATTAATCGACCAATTAATATATTAATTCGCTTAATTAGATAGTAAGATTCTCTTTGAATTTTTGAATTTCAAATATCATTTAAATTCAAAAATTCTTTTTTTTTTTTTTACTAATCTAATTCTATTTTCTATTTTTTTTTAATATTAAAATATTTTATTAGTATTAAATTACTATATAAACTAAACCATTAATTTTAATTACATTTTTTTACATTAAAAATTTTCATTTTCTATCTAATCTATTTAGAATTTTAAAGTTAAAGAGAATCTAGTAATTAAATTACTATAATCTAATAATTATATATTATTCTAGTATTATATATATATATAGAATACATATTAATTACATTATAAATGTTACATTATAAAAGATTATACATTATAATATTGGAAAGAATTTCATTCTAAATTTAATTATTCAAAAAAAAAAAAAAAGAATTCTTAGTTATAGCCATTAGATTCGTTATGGCTATTAATTAATATTATATTAAATTAATTAATATAATATTAAATATATTATATTCCCTTTTAGTTATTTTTAGGTCGCAAAGATAAGAGCTAAAACGAAAACAAAAGAATCGACCGTTCAAGTATTCAAGATTGTACGCTAAAAACGATATAAATAGGGAAATATATGGAAAATCCATATATTTTAAGTAGAATTATAATATTAGGTGTAATAATACTATACATTTATATAATTATATATAATATAGAATATAGTATTTAAGTATACTATAATATGTGATATGTATCCATCTATATTATATATTGATTTGTGGATAGAGAAATAATAGAATCTTTTCTAATTGGATCAAATATGAGTTTCCGAAAGAGATGAAAGAAGATAGACAAGAAATCCAAATTCAAAATACAATATAAGTATAAGAAAAAAGTTTTCAATATGAGAACCGCTATCTAATGAATTCAACAGTTTCATCATACCATAATTTAAATGAAATAAAAAGGAAAAGGGTATCATAATGAAATCCTAATCACAAACCAAAAGGGGGATATGGCGAAATAGGTAGACGCTACGGACTTAATTGAATTGAGCCTTGGTATGGAAATCTACCAAGTGATAACTTTCAAATTCAGAGAAACCCTGGAATTAAAAATGGGCAATCCTGAGCCAAATCCAGTTTTCTGAAAACAAACAAGGGTTCAGAAGGCGCTAAAAAAAAAGGATAGGTGCAGAGACTCAATGGAAGCTGTTCTAACAAATGTAGTTGGCTGCGGTGCATTAGTAAAGGAATCACTCCAGAAAAGAAAGGATGAAGAATAAACCTATATACGTATACGTACTGAAATACTATCTTCAAACGATTAATGACAACCCAAATCCGTATTTCTTTTAATTTTCATGAAAAATTAAAGAATTGTTGTGAATCAATTATAAGTTGAAAAAAGAATCAAATATTAATTGATCAAATCATTTACTACATCAAAAGCTGATAGATCTTTTGAAGAATTGATTAATCGGACGAGAATAAAGATAGAGTCCCATTCTACGTGTCAATTTCGACAACAATGAAATTTATAGTAAGAGGAAAATCCGTCGACTTTAAAAATCGTGAGGGTTCAAGTCCCTCTATCCCCAATCCCCAAAAAGGCCCATTTGATTCCCTAATTATTTATCCTATCTTCTCCTTTTGTTAGCAGTTTAAAATTCGTTATCTTTCTCGTTCATTCTAATTCTACAAACGTATTTGAGCTAAAATTTTTTTCTTATCACAAGCCTTGGTATTTATATGAAACACGTACAAATGAACATCTTTGAGAAGGGAATCCCATGTTAAATTTGAATAATTAATAATTCATTTTATTACTCGTACTGTACTGAAACTTACAAAGTCTTTTTTTTTTTTTTTGAAGATCCAAGAAATTCCACCAAGGCCTGGATAAGTATTTGCAATCCTCCTTTCGTCTTTTTAATTGACATAGCCCCACCCCAAGTCCTCTATTAAAATGAGGATGATGCGTAAGGGATGGTCGGGATAGCTCAGCTGGTAGAGCAGAGGACTGAAAATCCTCGTGTCA